CTCAAACTGTTTCTTTTTAAGAACCAAAAAGATTTGTGCCAAAACAACCGATCCTAAGAAGAACAAAAGGCCTTGGACACGTAATGGATCTTGAAGTACTATTTCCGCATCCCCCTGACCAAATCCACCCACATTAGGATTACTCGTTAATGGTTGATCGAGTTTAATGGATTCGCCCTCTGAAACAAGAAGTTCTAGGCCTCGAGGAATAATATCAATCACTTGGCGTCCATTCGATGCATCCACTATGGTTATTTCGTATCCCCCTTTTTCTTTTCGTAAAATTTTGCTTATTATCCCTCCTGCCGTAGCATTATAAACTGTATTGTTACTTTTGTTACCATCAGGATAAATCTGACCCCTTCCCCTGTTTCCACCTACGTATATAGGATATTTTAAGAAGTGAACATCTTTATTAGTAGCAGGATCTGGGGCAAGAATAGGAAAGGTTATTTCACTATATTTTTGACCAGGAACAGGACCTATCACAAGAATATTTTTTTTATTGGGGCGATAATTCTGAAAAGACAGATTTCCTATCTTTTCTTTCATCTCGGGTGAAATACGATCGGGGGGGGCTAATTCAAACCCCTCTGGTAAAATAAGAACAGCTCCCACATTCAAAGCTCCTTTTTTACCATTAGCTAGAACTTGTTTTAGTTGCATATCATAAGGAATTTTAACAACTGCTTCAAATACAGTATCAGGAAGTACCGCTTGTGGAACCTCAATATCCACGGGCTTACTAGCTAAATGGCAATTGGCACATACAATACGCCCAGTTGCCTCTCGTGGATTTTCATAATTCTGCTGGGCAAAAATTGGATATGCACTTGAAATGGATGCCCAAGTTATTATATATATCATGAGTGAGACAGATATGGAGCGAGTAATCTCTTCCCTTATCCAAGAAAAGGTATTTCTAGTTTGCATGGTCCAATCATTTATCCCGAAAATTTCTACAATAAAGTTAGGTAGGTCGATAATATACTTCCCTAGCCACAATTCTGCTATTTACATTTACTGAAAAAATAAAATTTTTTTGTTGAAATATACAAGGAATCCCTCATGGGTAAAAAGAGTAAAGTAAATACGACTTTGATTTGGTTATGATGTATAAGGTAAGAAAGATTAGAATTGGATCAGTGAATCATTTTTTAGTCATTTATTGCATGATAAATCACTACAAGTGACGGAGATACACGATTTAAATAACGAAAGATCCAATATTTAAAAATTGTATCAAGAATGACTGGAAAGGTAGAAACTAGACCAGATAAAATTTGCTCATAATGAGCAAACCCAAAATCTTTGTAAATATAACCAATCATTAGTTCCCAACCGTGAGGCGAATGGAATCCGATACATAAATCAGTTAATAAAAGAATCGAAAAAGCTTTAATTGTATCACTTAAATTATATAGGAATTCTTGAACCCAAGAATTCAGAATAAAAAGCTTTTCCTTACCCCAAAAGGAATAACCACTTAGAATAACGAAAGATATTAGATTTGTCGAGAAATGCAAGATTGTATGGATACGATACTCATTGTGTATCTTGATGAATTGGATCGTTTCTTTGTGGATTCCTAGACGAAATTGTTGTAAATCGGTTTCTGGGTATTCTTTTATCATTTGATCCAGCTGGAATAGTTCCTCTAATTGTATGAATTTTTCTAGAACACTTTTTTCTTGAATATCATTCAAAAAAGTTTCGCATTGTCTAGTATTCCACCAATTAGTAATCCAAGTTTTCAAACTTTTATTACAGCAGAGAGAGATCAACCAGGGCAAAAAGACTATAGATGTAAAATAAAAAAAAGGAATGAATGCTTTCTTTTTTGCCATTTTGAATCTGTGAATTGTTAATGAACCTACCGCATTTGTTGATTCTATTAGATCTAATATTTCTATCGAGCATGAGTTTATATTCTAATTCGAATAGAATGTATTGAGCCTATGAATCCATTTTATCTTTTTCTTTTGATTCAATACTTAGTCTTTGCTTTGAATATAGAAAGAATACAGAAATAGACTCAGAATACACTTCCAATTTGAATCAAGAAAAAAATTTGGATTTCCAGGATATTATTCCCCCTTTTTTCGAGCAATACTAAAATAAATTTTTCAAATAAAACATATTATTCTATTTTCGAGACGAAAAAACTCCCTTTCTTTTCTATACAAATATAAAAAAAACGAGCATAAAAGAATAGATGAATGTTCAATTGCAAAAAAAAAAAAGAAAGAAATTCTTTAGTTTTTTCTTCCTACTGCCAAAGCATTTAGTCTTTTAAAATTAATTCATTTCAAAATACTTCAATTGGTACACGCAAGAAGTAAGCCAATTCAGCAGCTTTTTGCTCAATTTCTCGTGTAGTAAAATTCTCATCAGTACGAATTAAAGGAATAGCCCCTTGACCTCGAATTTCCATATAAAGGACACGCCGAGCAGAAACACCCTCTTTAACTTCTATTCTGATGGACTGAATATCTTTCATAAGGAATCGTAAAAAGATGCGACGACTTTTTCCAGGAAACCCCCAACGAAAAATACGCACTATTCCTTCTTTTTGGTCGAAAAAATCATAACCACTACCCACATTCCACAAAATAGTGCACCACAAATAGCAACTAATAAAGAGACCTGCGATCCCATAGAAAGACATCACAATCCCTTGTGGAAAAAAAATGATTTCCTGAGACGCAAATAACGATATAAAATTTCTACCAAGATAACTGGAAGTTCCAACCAATAAGAATCCTAATGAACCTAAAAAAAGGATAAAGGCCCAGCAGAAATTACTTGTTTTTCGAGACCCCGTTATAAATTCTATCCATATAGATTCTGATCGCCAACTCATATATATTAGATCCAGTTATACAATTTTTTGGAATTGAGAAAATATGACTTTCCTTTTTTTGTTTTCAAAGTAACTCTCATCAACTATTTTGTTGTGAACCTTTACCTTAGGAGTAATTAATAGAATTGTTTATATCTAAAATAATAACATCTCCTTCCTTTATATGATCCCCTATAACTATATACATACAAATAAATACATTAACTTGAATTTCATACATTGGCCCGATGATGATCCATTTTTCAAAAAAGCGCAAATTGATTTACCCATATAATACGTTTACACATGCATAAGAGCTTTTTTTAGTTATGTTTGTAGGAATCTATGTGTTATACAATATTCTACCAAAAGGGTCTTATCGAATCGAAGTTTTTAAAATCAAAAAGGAGTGATACAATTAGGTCTCATCCGATCTAAAAAATCTTATTTTTTTGAATATGAAGAAATAAAGAAGCCATTGCAAGTGCCGGAAAGACTAGGCCTACTAAAGGCACAAAAATAGAGGGTAAGTTATTGAAAGTTGTCATAAAATGGGTACCTCAATTTAATATTTGTACCTGTTATTGTTATATTCTGAATTCTAAAGATATCTTAGAATATCTTGTATTTTTATTATTTCTATTATATATATTATATAATTATACTAAGTATCTTTAAGTAAATATATATCTAATACTAATATACAACCTAATAGAAATATATAGAATAGAACCTAATAGAAATAGAATAAATAGAAATAGAATAAAAAAATAGGTACAAGAAACGCCAAACTAAATAAATGGACTTATTCATCTTTCAAAATAAAATAGATGTATCATAATCCCCTTGTTAGATTTATTATTCTTTTTGTTCTTTTTGTCTTCTAATAGTCATTAAAAAAGAAAAAATTTTATTCCATTAAAAATTTCTACAAAATTTATTATAATCTGATCCAACAACAGGGAATTTTCGGGAAATGCAAAAAGATGGAAGACTCTCTATAGATCTGTATATATCTCTATTTGAATTATATATACATATGCAAGAGAGGAAAATGAACTTTGTTTTATTTGTCTAGTCTAATTTGAACTTCCCGAAAGCAAAAATTCACTTTTTTTCTTGTTGATAGAGGTTTACTGAGTAGTAAACAAGAATATCGATAAAAAAATGATTCAAAAGAAAAATGAATTTTTCAGGGTTTTCGTTTAATTCTGATAAAATAACTGTTCTATTTGATTTCATTTTTGTTCAAAGGAAAAAAAGCATGTAGCTGAAATAACTCACTCACAACACCTTTTAAAGGATTACGTGGTACAATTGCATCCAATAAGCCCTTACGTAATAAAGATTCAGCCGCTTGTGAACCTTCAGGCACGGCTTTTTTCAATGTTTGTTCAATTACTCTTTTACCCGCAAATGCAATATAGGCATAGGGTTCGGCAATAATGATATCCCCCAACATACCAAAACTAGCTGTCACCCCACCGGTAGTAGGAGATGTAAGAATTGATATATAGAATAACTTTTTACTTGATTGATAATCACATAAAACCGAAGAAATTTTAGCCATTTGCATCAAACTTAAACTTCCTTCTTGCATTCGTGCTCCTCCGGAAGAACACACTAAAATAAGAGGTAAACATTGATTGGTAGCATACTCGATCAAACGAGTTATTTTTTCGCCTACTACGGATCCCATACTACCCCCCATAAACTGAAAATCCATAACCCCAAGGGCTACCGGAATACCGTTTAGTTGACCTGTACCTGTTTGAACAGCGTCAGTCAATCCTGTCGTTTTTTGAGCAGAGTCAATACGATTTTTATAAAGTTCCTCCCTCGAATGAAATTTAATGGGATCCGCAGAGACCATGTCTTCATCCATAGGATTCCAAGTACCCGGATCAATCGAAAGCTCGATTCTCTCTGAACTAGTCATTTTCAAATAATGTCCACATTCTTCACAAACATTCATTTCGGCTTTGTTATACATTAATCCATAACAATTGTCGCATTGAATCCACAATTGATTGTAGTTTTTAGTTATATTGAAATCCTTAGAACTCATTAAATTACTACGATTCCTATTAGTTCTTATCTTGTAATTTTTGCTTTCACGAATCTTTCCACTTTCACTACAAATGAAATTATAAATGTA